CCTTCATTGATAATAGCTAAAAATATCGTCCGTATACTATTATTTCAATTTCCGGAATGGTATGAGGACTTAAAGGATTGGAATAGAGAAATGCATGTTAAATGTACCTATAACGGCGTTCAATTATCAGAAAAAGAATTTCCAAAAAACTGGTTAACAGATGGCATTCAGATCAAGATCTTATTTCCTTTTCGTCTTAAACCTTGGCACAGATCTAAGTTACGAGCCCCTTATAACGATCCAATGAAAAAGCAAGGTCAAAAAAATGATTTTTGTTTTTTAACAATTTTTGGAATGGAAGCTGAACTACCTTTTGGTTCTCCCAGAAAAAAACTTTCATTTTTTGAACCGATTTTAAAAGAACTCAAAAAAAAAATGAAAAAATTGCAAAAGAAATGTTTTATAATTCTAGGGATTTTTAAAGAACAAACAAAATTTTTTCTAAATGTCTCAAAAAAACCAAAAAAATGGATCATTAAAAACATTCTGTTTATAAAAGAAATAATAAAAGAACTCTCAAAAATAAACCCAATTATATTATTTGGATTGAGAGAAATAGAAGTATATGAATTGAGTGAAATTAAAAAAGATTCAATAATCAGTAATCGGATGATTCAGGAATCGTCCATTCAAATTAGATCTCAGAATTGGACAAATTATTCATTAACAGAAAAAAAAATGCAAGATCTGACTGATAGAATAAACACAATCATAAATCAAATAGAAAAAATTACAAAAGACAAGAAAAAGGGATTTATAACTTCAGATAGAAATTTGAGTTCTAACAAAATAAGTTATGATGATAAAAGATTGGAATCACAAAAAAATATTTGGCAGATATTAAAAAGAAGAACTGCTCGATTAATCCGTAAATCCCATTATTTTATAATATTTTTCATTGAAAAGATATACATAGATATCTTTCTATCTATGATTAATATTCCTAGTATCAATACACAACTTTTTCTTGAATCAACAAAAAAAATTATTAATAAAAACATTAACAGTAATGAAGCAAATCAAGAAAGAATTAATAAAACAAATCAAAGTTTAATTAAATTTATTTCGATTATAAAAGAGTCACTTTCTAATACTAATATTAGTCTTAGTCAAAAAAATTCAACGACTTTTTTTGACTTATCTTACTTTTCACAAGCATATGTATTTTACAAATTATCACAAACCCAACTTATTAAGTTAGAGAAATTGAAATCCGTATTTCAATATAATGGAACCCCCCTTTTTCTTAAGAATGAAATAAAGGATTTTTTTGTTGTAAGACAAGAACTATTTCATTCCGAATTAAGACCTAAGAATCTTCGCAATTCTGGAATGAATCAATGGACAAATTGGTTAAGGAGTCATTATCAATATCAATGTGATGTATCTCAAATTAAATGGTCTAGAGTAGTACCACAAAAATGGCGAAATATATTGAACTGTATAGCTCAAAATAAAGATTTATATAAAGATTTGTGTGATTTATATGAAAAAGATGAATTAATTCACTACGAAAAAAAAACAAAAATTGAAACGGATTTTTTATTGAATCAAAAGGATAATTTTAAAAAACAATATAGATATGATCTTTTAGCATATAAATCTATAAATTCTGAAACTAAGAAGTACTCTTCAATTTATGGATCACCATTACAAGTAAAAACTAACCAAGATATTTTTTATAATTACAACACACATAAACAAAAATCATTTAATCTGGTAGAAGATGATATTCGAGATATGGATAAAAATACGGATAGAAAATATTTTGATTGGAGAATTCTCGATGTTTGTCTTAAAACGAAGGTCGATATTGAGGCCTGGATCAATATTGATACTGACACTAACAGTAATAAATATACTAAGACTAGGGTTAATAAGTATCAAATAATTGATAAAATCAATAATAAGGGTCTTTTTTATCTCACACTTCAGCAAGATCAAAAAATCAACCTATCCAATCAAAAACCCCTTTTGGATTGGATGGGAATGAATGAAGAAATACTAAGTCGTCCCATATCAAATCTGGAACTTTGGTTCTTGCCAGAATTTGTGAGACTTTATAATACGTATAAAATGAAACCGTGGGTTATACCAATTAAATTACTACTTTTTAATTCTAATATAAAAAAAAATGCTAGTGAAAACAAAAGCATCACTGGAAATAAAAAAAGAGATCCTTTTATATCAATATCGTCGAATGAAAAAAAATCTCTTGAATTAGAAAACCGAAATCAAGGAGAAAAAGAATCCACGGGCCAAGCAGATCTTAAATCAGCTCTTTCAAACCAAGAAAAAGATGTTGAAGAAGATTATACGGGATCGGACATGAAAAAACATAGAAATAAAAAGCAATACAAGATCAATACAAAAGCGGAGTTTGATTTCTTCCTAAAAAGGTATTTGTATTTTCAATTGAGATGGGATGATTCTTTAAATAAAAAAATAATCAATAACATCAACGTATATTGTCTCCTGCTTAGACTGATAAATCCAAGAGAAATTACTATATCCTCTATTCAAAGGGGCGAAATGAGTCTGGATATTTTGACGATTCAGAAAGATGTAACTCTTACAGAATTTATTAAAAGGGGATTTTTGATTATTGAACCAATTCGTCTAGCTATAAAAAATGATGGAAAATTTATTATGTATCAAACCCTCGGTATTTCATTAGTTCATAAAAGTAAACATCAAATAAATCAAAGATACCGAGAAAAAAAACATGTTGATAAGAATTCTGATGAAGTCATTACAAAACATCAAAAGATGACTGGAAATAGATATAAAAAAAATTATGATTTGTTTGTTCCTGAAAATATTTTATCGCCTAGACGTCGTAGAGAATTGCGAATTCTAATTTGTTTAAATTCTAAGAATAGACATAGAAAGGCATCTTTTTGTAATGGGAATGAGGTAAACAGTCAAGTTGTGGATAAAAGCAAAAAATATAAAAAAAAACTTATAAAATTAAAGCTATTTCTTTGGCCCAATTATCGATTAGAAGATTTAGCTTGTATGAATCGTTATTGGTTTAATACCAATAATGGCAGTTGTTTCAGTATGGTAAGGATACATATGTATCCGCGATTTAAAATTCATTAATAGTACATTTTTCCTATATTTCCCATACCATATCTGGTCTATGACGACAAAGAGATGCACGCATACATTGTCTTACATTCCATTCTGATACATGATACTAATTCAATGACATATCAATTAGATCTAGAATGAACAAAATTTTCTTATTTTAGGTCTAAACTTTTATCTTTTGTGAGTGAAGAAACCAACCATACTTTTGTATCCCCTTTCAAATCCAATTTTAAAATGAAAATAGGATTGAGTAAGTTTTATTAAATTAAAAAAATTAGAAATTAATAACGAAATTCAAATTATTGTATATACCAAATAAAAATTAGGGGCATTATTATTACTGATCAATAAAGATATCTATCAATAAAAAATATCTTAAAATAAAAAGAGGGGGGGAGAGAAGATTTCAGTTTATGGTAAAAAATTCATTCATCTCAGTTATTTCACAAGAAGAAAAAGACGAAAACAGAGGATCTGTTGAATTTCAAATAGTTAGTTTCACCAATAGGATACGAAGACTTACTTCACATTTACAATTACACAAAAAAGACTATTTATCTCAGAGAGGTTTACGTAAAATTCTGGGAAAACGCCAACGATTACTGTCTTATTTGTCAAAGAAAAATAGAATATGTTATAAAGAATTAATTAATCGGTTGGATATTCGGGAGTCAAAAACTCGTTAATTTTATTTTTATAAAGGCATTTTGAATTATTTGATTTATTAGATCTTGAATTTTAATGAACTTTTTTTCGTTTTCAGCAATTCATGAAAGAATGAATCGAGGAAAAACCTATGAATATACCGGCTACAAGAAAAGACCTCATGATAGTCAATATGGGCCCCCACCACCCATCAATGCATGGTGTTCTTCGACTCATCATTACTCTAGATGGTGAAGATGTTATTGACTGTGAACCAATATTGGGTTATTTACACCGAGGAATGGAAAAAATTGCGGAAAATCGAACAATTATACAATATTTGCCTTATGTAACACGGTGGGATTATTTAGCTACTATGTTCACAGAAGCAATAACTGTAAACGGACCGGAACAGTTGGGAAATATTCAAGTACCTAAAAGAGCCAGCTATATCAGAATAATTATGTTGGAGTTGAGTCGTATAGCTTCTCATCTGTTATGGCTCGGTCCTTTTATGGCGGATATTGGTGCACAAACTCCCTTTTTCTATATTTTCAGAGAAAGAGAATTAGTATATGATCTATTCGAAGCTGCCACCGGTATGAGAATGATGCATAATTTTTTTCGTATCGGAGGAGTAGCGGCCGATCTACCTCATGGCTGGATAGATAAATGTTTGGATTTCTGCGATTATTTTTTAACAAGAGTTGCTGAATATCAAAAACTTATTACACGAAATCCTATTTTTTTAGAACGAGTCGAGGGAGTAGGCATTATTGGTAGAGAGGAAGTAATAAATTGGGGTTTATCGGGACCAATGCTGCGAGCTTCCGGAATACAATGGGATCTTCGTAAAATTGATCATTATGAATGTTACGACGAATTTGATTGGGAAGTACAGTGGCAAAAAGAAGGAGATTCATTGGCTCGTTATCTAGTCCGAATTGGTGAAATGATAGAATCCGTAAAAATTATTCAACAGGCCCTGGAAGGAATTCCAGGGGGACCCTATGAGAATTTAGAAATACGATACTTTGATAGAGAAAGGAATCCGGAATGGAATGATTTTGAATATCGATTTATTAGTAAAAAGCCGTCTCCTACATTTGAATTGCCGAAACAAGAACTTTATGTGAGAGTAGAAGCCCCAAAGGGAGAATTGGGAATTTTTCTCATAGGGGATCAGAGTGGTTTTCCTTGGAGATGGAAAATCCGCCCGCCGGGTTTTATCAATTTGCAAATTCTTCCGCGGTTAGTTAAAAGAATGAAATTGGCTGATATTATGACGATACTAGGTAGTATAGATATCATTATGGGAGAAGTTGATCGTTGAAATGATAATTGATACACCGGAAGTACAAGATATCGATTCTTTTTCTAGATTAGAATTTTTTAAAGAGGTTTATGGAATTCTATGGGTTCTTGTTCCTATTTTGACTCTTGTAGTGGGAATCACAATAGGCGTACTGGTAATTGTATGGTTAGAAAGAGAAATATCGGCAGGGATACAACAACGTATTGGACCTGAATACGCCGGCCCTTTGGGAGTTCTTCAAGCTCTAGCAGATGGGACAAAACTACTTTTCAAAGAAAATCTTTTTCCATCTAGGGGGGATACTCGTTTATTCAGTATCGGGCCCTCCATAGCAGTCATATCAATTTTAGTAAGCTATTCAGTAGTTCCTTTTGGATATCACCTTGTTTTAGCGGATCTCAATATCGGTGTTTTTTTATGGATTGCCATTTCCAGTATTGCTCCAATTGGACTTCTTATGTCGGGATACGGGTCAAATAATAAATATTCCTTTTTAGGCGGTCTACGAGCTGCTGCTCAATCGATTAGTTATGAAATACCATTAACTTTATGTGTGTTATCAATATCTCTACGTGCGATTCGTTGATACATAGACATAAACTTTTCTCTATTCCTTCCTTTCAAGGAAAGGGTTGGAATGGATTGAGTAGATATCTTAATTTTTTTTTATTCATTATTCGGGTTGATGAACTAAATCAAATAGTTATATGAGTGAAAGAAAACAGCTTATATATAAATTCGCAGTAAAAAGATTGATTCTCATTTTCTATGTATAAGAGTTAGAGAGTTAAGCGGAAATAAACATAAACAGAAGAGACCGTTTCCCCCAAGATTGGTTGATTAGTCATCCTGACTTGAAGCGGGTTCAAAAGATCAACCGTATTGAGTTTTCACTATCATTTTTATGTATTAGCATAACGGGGGATTGAGCAAAAACGAGTGGATGGTTAGAAACACGAACATATGGAAAGGATTAGTAATGGAGATTATGTAAATTCTCCAAAAGGACATTTTTACATAATATACAAACAAAGAATACTAATTGGGGCTTTAAGTTGGTAGAAATGATCAGGCAGTACTCCCCATGACACGATTCCAATCCAGAGTATACTCCTATCCACCGATTTAATAAATAACTATTCGAAACGAAATAATCCTTTACTTTATTTTGAAAGCCCTCTTTTTCTCAGAAATAGAAAGAAGAATAGGAACGAAAAAAAAAAAAAAAAAAGATATACTTTATTTATTATTTGTTACTTTTATTCTTTCCCATATACATATTATTTTATTCTTTCCCATATACATATTATTTTATTCTTTCCCATATACATATTAATAGATATATAATTTGTGTCATAATTCATTAATTAATATAGAATTTTTTTTTTTCGTACGTGAAACCAACGGGTTATTAATATTTTTACAAGAAGTATTTTATTGAACAGTTAAGTTATTACTGAACAAAGAAGAATTGAAATTATTATTGAAATTATTAAGAAAGGATGAGATCAATTCAGAAGTACTTTTTTTATTTTATTTTGAATTAAAATAATTCTAACAGACAGAATTCAATTGGTCTAATTTGGGACCGGCCGATAGTTATCCATCCTACAAACATATCAAGATTCAAAAAAGAATACTGACGCGGTCCCTATATTTATTTCTGGCCTTCAAGGAGCCGTATGAGGTGAAAATCTCATGTACGGTTCTGTAATAGCGATGGTAACAGTGATGGTATCACCGACTATAATTATCTAACAGTTCAAGTACAATTGATATTGTTGAGGCGCAATCAAAATATGGTTTTTGGGGATGGAATTTGTGGCGTCAGCCTATAGGGTTTATCATTTTTATTATTTCTTCCCTAGCAGAATGTGAGAGATTACCTTTTGATTTACCAGAAGCAGAAGAAGAGTTAGTAGCAGGTTATCAAACCGAATACTCGGGTATAAAATTTGGGTTATTTTATGTTGCTTCCTATCTAAACCTATTGGTTTCTTCATTATTTGTAACAGTTCTTTACTTGGGAGGTTGGAATATATCTATTCCGGACATATATGTTTCTGAGCTTTTTGAAATAAATAAAACATGTGGAGTTTTTGGAGCGATAATTGGTATCTTTATTACATTAGCTAAAACTTATTTGTTCTTGTTCATTCCTATCACAACAAGATGGACTTTACCGAGGCTAAGAATGGACCAACTATTGAATCTTGGATGGAAATTTCTTTTACCTATTTCTCTCGGTAATCTATTATTAACAACTTCTTTCCAACTCTTTTCACTGTAAAGTAACATTCTATATTCACAACGTGTCTCAAACAAGAGAAATAAACAAACATAAAACTATTCATATATATTAACGATATGTTCTCTATGGTAACTGGGTTCATGAATTATGGTCAACAAACAGTACGAGCTGCAAGGTACATTGGTCAAAGTTTCATGATTACTTTATCCCACGCAAATCGTTTACCCGTAACTATTCAATATCCTTATGAAAAATTAATCACCGCGGAGCGTTTCCGCGGTCGAATCCATTTTGAATTTGATAAATGTATTGCTTGTGAAGTATGCGTTCGTGTATGTCCTATAGATCTACCCGTTGTTGATTGGAAATTGGAAACTGATATTCGCAAGAAACGGCTGCTTAATTACAGTATTGATTTCGGAGTCTGTATATTTTGTGGTAATTGCGTTGAGTATTGTCCAACGAATTGTTTATCAATGACTGAAGAATATGAACTTTCTACTTATGATCGTCACGAATTGAATTATAATCAAATTGCTTTGGGTCGTTTACCAATGTCAGTAATTGACGATTATACAATTCGAACAATTTTGAATTCGCCTCAAATAAATAAGTAAATCTCTTATTAACGAATAATTTATAATTACTTTACTAATAACTAATATAGAAGGAATTTAGGTTTCTTTCGTGTTGTTTGGTCAATAACTACAAATACCAACTATTGATTGGTTGGTAAGAAACGCGTCTTAATTTGGATTGAAAATCCATTAATTAATATATCCATAATTGTTTTAAAATATATAGTTTAGAATTAGAACGACTCTTTCAGATAAAGAATGAAATTAGTCCAATAATAGTACTCACATTTATTCATATCCCTTAGTATTTATTTACTTAGGATTAAATTAGGAATTGCTCAAAAATCATAAAAAAAAAATTTCTGGTCGGGTCTCAATAAGGTCATGAAAAACATTTCTATTTATTTATCTCTTATTTTACATATAATGGATTTGCCCGGACCAATACATGATTTTCTTTTAGTCTTTCTGGGATCGGTTCTTATACTAGGAGGTATGGGGGTGGTATTATTTACCAACCCCATTTATTCTGCCTTTTCATTGGGACTGGTTCTTGTTTGTATATCCTTATTCTATATTCTATTAAACTCTTATTTTGTAGCTGCTGCACAACTCCTTATTTACGTGGGAGCTATAAATGTTTTAATCGTATTTGCTGTGATGTTCATGAATGGTTCAGAATATTACAAAGATTTGAATCTTTGGACCATTGGGGATGTGGTTACTTTGCCAGTTTGTACAAGTATTTTTGTTTTACTCATGATTATTATTACGGATACGTCATGGTACGGAATTATTTGGACTACAAGATCAAACCAGATTATAGAGCAAGATTTGATAAGTAATAGTCAACAAATTGGAATTCATTTATCAACAGATTTTTTTCTTCCATTTGAATTCGTTTCGATAATTCTTTTAGCCGCTTTGATAGGTGCAATTGCCGTGGCGCGACAGTAAAAAATTTATAGAATTAGCAATGCACATTAAACTCTGTTCGGTTTTATTACATTACATTTATTTCCCTTTAATTAAAGATTGTTTATGTCTAAAATAGAAATTATTCAATCTATTCTATTAACAATAGAAAATCTGCCTTTGTTCCGTACTTTTTTTTATTCTAGTCAATTGAATCTGTTGAATTGTTGTTGAGTTCATATTGAAATGAATCGAAATTGATAAGGAGTTGGTCAATGATGCTCGAACATGTACTTGTTTTGAGTGCCTACTTATTTTCTATCGGTATCTATGGATTGATCACGAGCCGGAATATGGTTAGAGCCCTTATGTGTCTTGAACTTATACTGAATGCGGTTAATATGAATTTCGTAACATTTTCTGATTTTTTTGATAGTCGCCAATTAAAAGGAAATATTTTCTCAATTTTTGTTATAGCTATTGCAGCCGCTGAAGCAGCTATTGGCCCGGCTATTGTTTCATCAATTTATCGTAACAGAAAATCAACTCGTATCAATCAATCGAATTTGTTGAATAAGTAGTATTAATCATATAAATTCTAATATTCATAAATTAGAATTACCATGACCATACATTACGTAATAATACATGTTTTCAAAAATGTAAGAAATTAAAGTATCTTGGCTCTATCGCATGAGTCAATCCAGAAGTAGATTGATTAGAAAAATTATGATAAATTATTGATTCATCTGGTGTCTAAATATATGATTCATTTACAAGTTTACTAGATCGAAACTTTCTGACATTCAAAAATTTATAGATCCAAATGTCACATTCAGTAAAGATTTATGATACGTGTATAGGGTGTACTCAATGCGTGCGCGCCTGCCCAACGGATGTATTAGAAATGATACCTTGGGACGGGTGTAAAGCTAAGCAAATTGCTTCTGCTCCAAGAACAGAGGACTGTGTCGGTTGTAAGAGATGTGAATCCGCCTGTCCGACAGATTTCTTGAGTGTTCGAGTTTATTTATGGCATGAAACAACTCGAAGTATGGGTCTGGCTTATTAATACGTTCCAGAAAACCCCACTTGAATACATTTGATTTTTTTACCTTTACCGACAAAAACCCGCGCTCAAAAACTATTTATTTTGAGCACGGGTTTTTCTGGTCCAAGTTTATCTTGTTTTTACCATGAATAATTTTCCTTGGTTAACGCTAGTTGTAGTTTTGCCAATATTCGCGGGTTCCTTAATTTTCTTTCTCCCTCATAGAGGAAATAAGATAATTCGGTGGTATACTATAGGTATATGCATAATAGAACTCCTTCTAACAACCTATGCATTCGGTTATCGTTTCCAATTGGATGATCCATTAATGCAACTGACAGAGGATTATAAATGGATTGATTTTTTTTATTTTTACTGGAGATTGGGAATAGATGGAATTTCTATAGGACCCATTTTACTGACAGGATTTATCACAACTTTAGCTACTTTAGCGGCTCGGCCGATTACTCGAGATTCCCGACTATTCCATTTTCTGATGTTAGCAATGTATAGCGGTCAAATAGGACCATTTTCTTCTCGAGACCTTTTACTTTTTTTCATCATGTGGGAGTTAGAATTAATTCCAGTTTATCTACTTCTATCCATGTGGGGGGGAAAGAAACGTTTGTATTCAGCTACAAAATTTATTTTGTACACTGCAGGAAGTTCCGTTTTTTTATTAATGGGAGTTTTGGGTATTGGTTTATATGGTTCCAATGAACCAACATTAAATTTTGAAACATCAGCTAATCAATCGTATCCTGTAGCACTGGAAATAATATTCTATATTGGATTTCTTATTGCTTTTGCTGTCAAATCACCGATCATACCCTTACATACATGGTTACCAGACACCCATGGAGAGGCACATTACAGTACTTGTATGCTTTTAGCCGGAATCTTATTAAAAATGGGAGCGTATGGATTGGTTCGGATCAATATGGAATTATTACCCCACGCCCATTCTATATTCTCTCCCTGGTTGATTATAGTAGGCACAATTCAAATAATCTATGCAGCTTCAACATCTCCCGGTCAGCGTAATTTAAAAAAAAGAATAGCCTACTCTTCTGTATCTCATATGGGTTTCATAATTATAGGAATTGGTTCTATAAGCGATACAGGACTCAACGGAGCCATTTTACAAATAATCTCTCACGGATTTATTGGCGCTGCGCTTTTTTTCTTGGCCGGAACGAGTTATGATAGAATACGTCTTGTTTATCTCGACGAAATGGGCGGAATGGCTATCGCAATTCCAAAAATATTCACGACTTTCAGTATCTTATCAATGGCTTCTCTTGCATTACCGGGCATGAGCGGTTTTGTTGCCGAATTGTTAGTTTTTTTTGGAATACTTACTAGTCAAAAATATCTTTTAATGACAAAAATATTAATTACTTTTGTAATGGCAATTGGAATGATATTAACTCCTATTTATTCATTATCTATGTTACGCCAGATGTTCTATGGATACAAGCTTTTTAATGCCCCAAACTCTTATTTTTTTGATTCTGGACCGCGAGAATTATTTGTTTCGATCTCTATCCTTTTACCTGTAATAGGTATTGGTGTTTATCCCGATTTCGTTTTATCATTATCAGTTGACAAGGTCGAAGCTATTATATCCAATTATTTTTTTCGATAGTTTTTGTGAGTAAACCAAAAAATGAAACTGAAATCCCATGATTTTAAAAATGGTTGATTGTACAATAAAAAAAAAAAATGAGTCTTTTCTATTCTTTTAAGTAAAATAAATAAATTGGAATTCTATTATAACTAAATATCTTTTGAATTTGTGAGAACCATTTGAATCAAGTAATGGAAATGATTCAAATGGTTCTTGATTGTTTACATGAAGTTTTCGTATATATACCTGTATGCCGTCCTATGTTTCTATTCGTCAAGTCTTTTATTCAATTAGATGTTAATGTAAATGAACCATAACTATGCAACCCTATTCCTAATAGATTAACCCCAAAATAGCATATCCAAATTATAAGAAAGCCCATTGAGGCCACAATTGCAGAATTTACACTTTCAAAATTTTTATTTGTTCTAATATGTAAATAAATAGCGAATATGGTCCAAGTAATAAATGCCCAAGTCTCCTTTGGATCCCAATTCCAATATGATCCCCATGCTTCATTAGCCCATACTGCTCCCGAAAGAATACCTACGGTTAAAAGGATAAACCCTAGACTAATAATACGATAACTCCAACGATCCAATTGTTGAATCAATTGATACCTGTAATAATTTTGAGACGAAATAAAAGAAGTGTTTCGTAAGACATTGTTTCTTTCGTTCACGTATTGAATCTCACTAAAGTAAACTGACTCATTTTCGAAATTATTGCTTTTACTAAAAATCCTTATGAATTTTCGAAATGTAATGACTAGAAGAGCTAGTGATAATAATGATCCACACAAAAGAGCTGCATAGCTCAATACCATCATACTTACGTGCATCATTAACCAATGGGATTGGAGAGCGGGTACTAATATCGCGGATTGATGCATTTCAGTTAAAAGACCCGAAGTAGCAAAACCTTGAGTAAAAATAGCACTTGGCGCGGTTATTGCGCTTAAATGGTTTTTATGTTTTTTAAAATACGGAATAATATGAATAATGGAAAAACTCCACGAAAGAAAAATTAATGATTCATATAAATCACTTAATGGTAAATGCCTCAAATACATCCAACGAGTAACTAATAATCCTGTTATGCAGAAAAAAGTAGCTATCATCCCCTTTTCTGACGAATCATCTAGTCCTACGATTTCATCGACTAATAAAATTATCAAACGAATTGTAATTACAATTGAAACGATCGAAAAGGATATATGAGTTAATATATGCTCTAAAGTTGAAAATATCATAAAAATTATTAAATTAATAAGGGCGTCCCTCAATTATAGGAATTGAAATCGGGAATTGAATTCATTATAGGACTTACTCTTTTAGAAGATGCCATGCCGCCACTCGGACTCGAACCGAGATGCTCTAGCACTGCTTCCTAAGAGCAGCGTGTCTACCGATTTCACCATAGCGGCTTATTCGAAATCATAATAACCTATTTTTATTCAATCGTCGAGCTTGAAGGAGTTAATTCAATCCAATATTTTTTTTTAGGAAACCATTCAAATTGATGAATAAAAACTTGTTTAAAAATTAGGGATTAAAACGTTTTCGTTAACGTTAAGAATATTGATTTTTCTTATTATTATCTTTTTATTCTTTTTATTTAGTTATTTAGTATTTTAGGATGTCAATTTTATTTAACTGAACTAACAATGTATTTTTTCGTAGGCTATTACTTTATGCTCTCCTAAAACTAAAATGTAACAGTTGTAACTAGATAATTTTTACTTCAATCCCTGAATATAAGTAAAAAAAATGTTCTGCCTCGTTTGCATTTTTTAATGATTAATTTCTTTTATCATTTATTTTATTAATCTAAAATAAAAAATTCATTTTATCGATTAATAAAAAAATAGAATTTTTATATAACACAATTTCAGCGATACACTCAAAAGATTTATGTAAATATTTGCATAGTTAGGTTGCGTTAGGATTTTTTGTTGTGTAGAGAATTTGCGTTAAGATTTAGCAAACCCATTAAGTTAGGTATTTGGGATGGTCGTATCAATCATATAAAAAAATTTCGTATAGAAATTGTACCGTACTTCAAAATATTTTCTAAATTTTTTAATTAATATATATATATTATATCTTGATCGATCTTCCAACCGAAACATAGGATCTAAAATAGATCACTCAAAATTGGCGCATTCGTCATATAACTACCTAAAAATGTAAACGGGGCTTTTATTAATTTAATTGGGTTTAAGGAATTTATATAGTGATAATAATTTCTAAAACCCAAAATAATGGTTTAAAAGATTATAAAAAACATTTTAAACTTAATCAATTAGTTTCAACGACCTCTTCTTTATAATATAAAATCTAAAATATAACTAAAAAAAAAATTATTTTTATTATTGAGTATTATTTTTATTATTGAGTTTTATTATTGAGTAAGGGCGATGGGGAAAGTGATAATCCCCATCCGGAAAATGATAAAACATACTAAAATGAAAGGCGAAACCTTGCGCTTGCGTTTACCCTTTTTTCAAACAAAAAAGTACCATTCATTTTTAGAATTCAGTAGACAACAGAATTCTTATCTATATCAGAAACGAAAGAAAAATTTGGCTTCAAATTAAAGTAAAACAAATTCAATTTTATATTCGTTTAAATTAAAACATTATGAGACTAATTCTTTTTTATTTATTTTATTTTTAATGTATATTGTTTATATTGTAATTTATCTTATATATTAATATATATTCTTTTACTATACTATTATGATGTTAATATTAATTATAATTGATAAATATTAATTATAATTGATAAATATTATTTATCATTTTTATAACTTATAAAATTTTTATAACTTATAAATCTTATAAATAAACTATAAACAAAATTATATCACTTTATTAGTTATTAGAACGATTCAGATTATTTATTTGTTACACAAAAAAAACTTTTAGAACTCCCGGTAGAAAGAGATTTCGCTAACGAAAAAGCTTTCAATGCTGCCCTATATCCCTTCCTTTTCCAAATATTTTTACGAATACGTTTTTTTGAAATAGAGGTGCGCTTTTTTGGAACTGCCATTAAAAAGTTATAATAGGTTTTTCGGTTGGATGTGAAAGACATCTATTGTTCAAAATCAATTGTTCTTTACTATTCTCTATCTATTTTTTCTCTAAATTAGACTCCAAAAAAAAAGGGGGGGTAAAAATCACATAAAATATTAATAAGAACGATAAGGTACACTATGCCAAATAGATTGAAGTTGATAAAATAAAAAAAAAAAAAAAAAAGAAAGATTGTCCGTTTCGTTTTCTTTCTATTTTCATCGTGTTACATTTATACATGTAATAAAAAAATCTAAAAGTTTAATAACCCAATCCTTCTCCCGCTTAATTAAAAAATAAAAAAACTTTAATAATTTTTTCTATTATTCTATTATATTAATTAATTTAATATTAATTTAATTGGTCAAGTTAATTTAATTGGTCAAGCTCGAAGAAAGAGTCCACAAAATTTTAATTATCAAATGAGACTAGTAGTTAATCTGTTAAAGGATACAAAATACATAATTTAAAGGCATTTTATTTGCCCCCTTTTTTTTCCGTAAAATTAAAGTGTTGGATATCATAGCATTTACTACAAATAGCTTTTATTGTAATGGAAGACAAACAATTAGTTACAAAACAAATTGGTTAATGATTCTAAATAACCGAATTACAATAAATAGTTTTAGTTATGGGCTTTATGATTCATATCAAATACTGTTTTTGGTATAATTATTTATCCTTGTTCTATAGATATAAAAAAATTATTGTAATAGATATAAAAAAATTATTGTAATACGTAATAATTAAAATGAAAATTCTAATTTTCATTTTTTATCTTCATAAAATTTTATTTAAAAATTTGAATTTAATATTAACAATTCAGTATTAATAAAATTAAATACGTATTTCTTTTTCACTAGTGACTTATTTATATCATTTGACCAATTATAACCTCTTGATTTTAAATATTTGAAGTAGTTTGGAAAGATTCAGAATAATTAAGGCTAGAAAATTCTATTTAAGTTTTATTTTATATATCTTAATTTTTTTTTATTAACCGACCCCTTTCAAAAGAAAAGAAATAAGAACCGGTGACTTAGAAACAATTAATTAAGATAAATTTTTTTTTTATTTTTTTATGGAATATACATATCAATATTCATGGATTATACCTTTCATTCCACTTCCAGTTCCTATCTTAATTGGAACAGGACTTCTACTTTTTCCAACGGCAACAAAAAATCTTCGCCGTATGTGGGCTTTTCCTAGTGTTTTATTATTAAGTATAGTTATGGTTTTTTCAGCCCTTTTTTCTATTCAGCAAATAAATAATAATTCTGTCTATCAATATGTATGGTCTTGGACCATCAATAATGATTTTTCTTTAGAATTTGGCTGCTTGGTTGATCCACTTACTTCTATTATGTCGATATTAATCACTACTGTTGGAATTATGGTTCTTATTTATAGTGACAATTATATGTCTCATGATCAGGGATATTTGAGATTTTTTGCTTATATGAGTTTTTCCAATACTTCAATGTTGGGATTAGTTACTAGTTCTAATTTGATACAAATTTATATTTTTTGGGAATTAGTTGGAGTGTGTTCTTATCTATTAATAGGTTTTTGGTTCACACGACCCAGTGCCGCGAATGCTTGTCAAAAAGCGTTTGTAACTAATCGTGTCGGGGATTTTGGTTTATTATTAGGAATTTTGGGTTTTTATTGGATAACAGGTAGTTTCGAATTTCGGGATTTGTTTGAAATATTCAATAACTTGGTTTATAATAATGAAGTTAATTTTTTATTTGTTACTTTATGCGCCTCCCTATTATTTGCCGGCGCTGTTGCTAAATCCGCCCAATTTCCCCTTCATGTATGGTTACCTGATGCCATGGAAGGGCCTACCCCCATTTCGGCTCTTATACATGCCGCTACTATGGTAGCAGCAGGAATTTTTCTTGTAGCTCGGCTTCTTCCTCTTTTCATAGTTATACCTTATATTCTAAATCTAATAGCTTTGATAGGTATAATAACATTATTTTTAGGAGCCACTTTAGCTCTTGCTCAAAAAGATATTAAGAAAAGCTTAGCTTATTCTACAATGTCTCAATTGGGTTATATGATGTTAGCTCTAGGTATGGGGTCTTATCGAGCTGCTTTATTTCATTTGATTACTCATGCTTATTCGAAGGCATTGTTGTTCTTAGGATCTGGATCAATTATTCATGCGATGGAAGCTATTGTTGGATATTCTCCAGATAAAAGTCAGAATATGGTTCTTATGGGCGGTTTAAGAAAACATGTACCAATTACAAAAACTGCTTTTTTATTGGGTACACTTTCTCTTTCTGGTATTCCACCCCTTGCTTGTTTTTGGTCCAAAGATGAAATTCTTAATGATAGTTGGTTGTATTCACCTATTTTTGCAATAATAGCTTGGTCCACAGCAGGATTAACTGCATTTTATATGTTTCGGATCTATTTACTTGCTTTTGAAGGACATTTAAACGTTTATTTTCAAACTTACAGTGGCAAAAAAAGTAGTTCGTTCTATTCAATGTCTCTATGGGGTAAAGATAAAGAAGGACCCGAAATTATTAAAAAAAATTTGCGTTTATTATATTTATTAACGACGAAAAACAATGAAAAAACTTATTTTTTAAACACATATCGAATTAATAGTAATGAAAATGTAAGAAGCACGGTGCAGCCTTTTATTAGTATTACTCGTTTTGGCACTAAAAGCACTTTCTCATATCCCCATGAGTCAGACAATACTATGTTATTTCCGATGCTTGTATTAGTTTTATTTACGTTGTTCGTTGGAGTCATAGGAATTCCTTTCTTCAATCAGGAAGGAATAGATTTGGATATATTATCCAAATTGTTAAGTTCATCCATAAATCTTTTACATCAAAATCAAAATAATTCGGTGGATTGGTATGAATTTATCACAAATGCAATTTTTTCAGTTAGTATAGCTTCTTTCGG